TCTATATTGATTGACTGCCTCCATTATGTTGTTGCTAGCAAATACCGCTGTTTTTAGTTTGGGATCTTCCAACTCATTCCCGCAGTAGATCCGGACCGATTTTTTTCTGATCCTTCGAGAAAAAGATTCATTCTCCTCATAAAAAAGAGGAGGTAGAACCAATAAAGATTTCTTTTTCGATTCATCTCTGGAGTTGAATACCTCATTCAAGAATCTTTTTTGATCCAACCCGTAGGAATCAATAGAAAAGGCAAATCCCCTATGATACACCAGATCTGGCTCGGTTATTGATAGAGTGAATAGATCCGCCATTTCTGGGAATCTCTCTTCTGATTCAAAAAAATCGTGGCGTAACGCGTATCCCCCTTTGTTCCGGTCATGGAATAGATGAAAGAAATCAAAAAATGGATTTTTGTTCAAGAATGAAATCTTATTGGAACTGTCCATATCCGGTTCATCCTTCGGAACCATATCACATCCCGGATCTGGTTCCGAAGGATGAATTGAGACGGTATCTTGTAAATACGTAATTATCTTGAATATATCAACCATTTCTTTCTTTTCCGCTCGCCTGGAAGGGACAAAAGAAACATCTTGTTTTTTCTTCAACAATTTAGGATCTCTAGTGGACCTCTCAGTAGGATTCGAACCCAGATGAAGTTCTGACCATCTGTCAGAGAAAAAAGAACGAATTGATCTTGTAGGATTCCCAAGAAATTCTTCGATTTCTTCCGGAAGCAGATGATTATTCATCCGCTTCTCAGGTTCCGTGAATAGCCAGGACATGGAGGAAGATCCAAAAAGGCATTTCGGGAATCGATCTGATTCTATCTCTGTTCGTTCCGTTTGAAGAAAGGAAGGATCCCAAAGAATCGATCTCTCTTTTAGTTGCTGAATCTCTGTTTGATCGATCAATGTGTGATATTCTGAATTCTCATTTCTAACGGAATCGAAATGATCTCTGGATTGATCAGAAGAAGATCCTTTCCATTGGCTAGAATCCGTTACTTGAACGAAAATAGATCTTGTGGAATCATATTGAATATTTGACAATACATTCCGTACCTTGCTAAAAAACCGATCCTTGTTTACCAACCACACATTGTCTAACCAAATCCAATTCTCTCTCGAGACGTTCCTCAAAAAATCCGATTCGTGCTGATTCTTCCCCCAACTAACGAAGAGATCTTGGCGGAATTGCCACATATGAAATTGAGCACAATTTTGCAAAGAAATACCCCACTTGTTTCTCGAGAAGAGATGGGAAACATGCTCAATATCATTGGATTGCATAGTTGCCCCAGCTCCTTGTTGTTTGAAGAAACTCTCCCCCTGAATTGGTCTTTTTTCACGAAAAGCAGACATGAGATAACAAATCAAGTCTTTCCCTAAGATTTCGAATAGCTGTCCCGAATTCAAGTTGATTATGTTTCGTTTCTTCCTCGGAGAAAGACGATCAAACAATTCCCAATCATGGTCCTTGCGGATCGGATCATCCGTATAGGATAAAAAAAGAAACTCCAGATATTTGCTATCTTTCTCTTTGAATGAGATCTCAATTCCAGCTACGGTTTCATTAGATATCTGACAACTAGAATCCCTCTTTTTTCCGATCCGGTTCCTCCACCACCGCGAACCCCGGTTAGATTCAGGCATGATACGCTTTTTCTTTCTTGGGAGAACCCAAGTACTCTCTTGCGGATCCATGAAACAACTCTCAGAAATCTTTTTCCTTTTTGGAAGATACAGGAGCGAAACAATCAACCTATTTCTATTGGAAGACCAAAAAGATTCTTCCAATGTCTCCTTTCTGGGTCCAATGGAATTCATAGGTATAGGAAGAAGCCCCATCAAATAGAGATTTTTTCTTTCAACCATCTTTCGATTGTTAATACGAGATATAAGGACCACTACTACAAGCAGTACTACACCTTTGATCGTGAAATATCGATTGCTTGTTGCACCCTGTGAATCACGTGAAAGTAGGATACTCCAAATTCGGGGGTCAAAGAGTTTCATAAAACGTTCTTGGTGGAAAAAAATGTGAGTGAAAGATCCCACTGAATCGAATTTGATCCATGAATCTAAGAAATAGTGAGAATTCTTGATCTCTCTCAATTCGAATATCCAGGATTTGAATTGATGTCGTTTCATTGATTCCTCCTAAAGATTTCATTTCAATTGGAATTTGGTTATTCACGATGTATGATGATCCCTGTTAAGCATCCATGGCTGAATGGTTAAAGCGCCCAACTCATAATTGGCAAATTCGTAGGTTCAATTCCTGCTGGATGCACGCCAATGGGAACATTCAATAAGTCTATTGGAATTGGCTCTGTATCAATGGAATCTCATCATCCATACATAGCGAATTGGTATGGTATATTCATACCATAACATATGAACAGTAAGAACTATAATTCTTATCGATACTGGAACTCATAGGGAAGAAAATGGATTTATGGATGGAATCAAATATGCAGTATTTACAGAAAAAAGT